AGCCCTGATCAATGAACCTACAAAATCCCTCAAATTGTATCTGACTAAATCCAGGTATTGTGGGCATTCCCTCATTTCCATTCCGGAGCATCTTAATCTTAAGTTTCCTATTTATTGAAAAAATTCAATTATTGATTCACTATTCATCGAACCATACGGATCGACCTAGCAATAATAGAATATATATTCTGTTTACTGAATCACATAAAATTTTAGCCAACTCCATATATCTATTTCATACGTATGAACGGAGACGAGACGGAGGAATGAAGAGCATTTTCGACGCAAGTTCGAATTTGCGACAGGTACAAATATAAATAATTTGAGAAAATATTCCTGGAAAAAAAATTATGTCACTTACACTTATGGAGTCTTGTATAGAATATAAAAATTGATCAAATTTCTACCTATTACTATGATATTATTATCCGATGGGATACCAAAAAAAGAAATGGTTGAGATTCAATCTCCTCTCTATAAATGAGATAAAGACAGAATAATCAGAAGTAGTATAGAGTTTCCTTTTTTTTTTAACACAAAAAATTTCATGTTCAAAAATTCGCGGATTCTTTTTGGTAGTGGGTGGAATTTATAGAATACGATTGAATTGCGTAATATAAATATACTAAGAATAGTATTGTATTTATTAAGTACATGCCGATACGGCTATCTATCCACATATCACACCTTTTCTTGTAATTTCACTTAGGGTGGGGCAACATGGGTCACACTCCATCAAAATTCGTATTTTCTATTCAATATATTCAATGAAAAATTGAAACACGATGATTCTCTATAGGGATATGTACATTAAGAGAGAGGCCCGGCTCGGTATCCGGGTAACAATTTCTGTTCTGGGGTTTACATATACACATATATGTTGTTATAATTGATAATTGAAATTGAAAAGGATTGATTATTGAAAAAAATGTGATTAGTCATAAATCAATTTTATTTTCTTTTGCCATTCAAGGAAACATAATTTCAGTGGAGATAAAAATGGAAGAACCGTTCACTAATTCAAAGTAAATTGTTAATGGTTCCAATTTGCCCTGAATTTTTCAGTCTGTCGCCGGAAATCCATTTTTTCTACTCTCAATAGAAAAGAGAAGGGAAATTTTGAAGTGATGTATATTTTGAGATACAATCAATCGAAGAGAATAATATAAACTAGATCCAATAAAAAATAGGAATAAAAAAAAAGGATAAGTACAAGGGGATTCAAGATCAAAAAAAAGCAAAAAAGAGTTAGTAATAGAATATGGATAATATTTTTATCCATTTTGGATCCAATTTGGCGGCATGGCCAAGTGGTAAGGCGGGGGACTGCAAATCCTTTATCCCCAGTTCAAATCCGGGTGTCGCCTGATCAACAAAAGATTTTTTATTTCTTATCCTGCCGATCTAATTCGATGAATTCTTGCGGAGCAAGAAACAGAGGCAAAGGACTAAGCGGGCGTGTCAATACTTGATTTTTATAACCCATAGCATAGGTTTTGGAAAAGACTGTAATTTTTTTTCTCAAAATCTGGGTGTAGCACAAACCCAATAGGGATGAAACAACTCTCACTTATTAATTTAATGATTAGTTCGGGCCATTTATTTGATTCAATTGAAAAATCAAATAAATGGTGAGAGTCAATTCCGGAATTCAGAACTAAGGTCAGAAATCTCGGTATACAAAGGTTCCTAAGAGGCACTCCGTTTTTGCTACTAGAATTGAAGAAGAGATTATACGAAAGACTATCATATCAAAATCTCTTACTCTTAAACTACTACCCTTATTTAAAGTAGTGTCTCGCGACTCCATCGGGTATTAAATTAGATCGGATACGATGATGGGAAATCAATTTAGGAGTTGTGGAAAGGCCCGAGGATACTTTGTATCCAGACTCACGAGAGGCTATGAGTGCTCAGACATGCAATCAGAATGGTTGGTCTACTCTTATAGAGTAAAGGTCAAAGTTGAAAAAAAAAAAAAGAATGTATGTAGTAATAGTGGCGGTGGGTTCTCCCGATTCTTTCACGGAAAGAAAGACAGTAAGCTTAGATCAAATAGGAATAGAGGTATCTGATAGATAGTTATCTATCTTGATGGTATATTTTTCTGTTTTTGCTTAGTAAAGAAAGGTATTAAAACAAACAAAACAATAGGTATTACTATTCCTACATGCTTTATTAGAAGCATTCCTTTGATATTTCCAAAGAAAGGGCGGGTGTATCATCGTATTTGTACTTAATGCTTCCTGATTCTACCGGAAATCCTAAAATATTTGAACTTGTTACGAGTGTATTCATTGAATTGGTTTGGTTCATCAATAGTCTTAAGTCAAAATCCTATTTTGACTCTGTGCCATTGATTCCACTATGATTATTAATCAATAATAGAATAATTCCTTCATAGAAATAGGGGACATAATTCACATGGATATAGTAAGTCTTGCTTGGGCTGCTTTAATGGTAGTCTTTACATTTTCCCTTTCCCTTGTAGTATGGGGAA